ATTTCGCAGCCGACAATTGGGACTATACTATCACTACCAGTACCAGAAGCAATTTCCTCATTTTCCTGAATACTTTCATTTTTCAATTAGCCAACCAGATACTTTTACCAAATTCAACGTTAGCCAGATTAGTCAACGTTTATATGTTTCGATGCAACAACAAGATTTTATTTGTAACAAGTAGTTTTGTTGGTTGGTTAATTGGTCACATTTGTTTCCTTTTATTCACGAAAAGATTATTCGACTGGATACGGATCTATCTTTTGAGTAGATCTAAGAAAGAACTTTTGTCAGCATTGGATAAGTACACTTATAAGTACCTTGGGGCAAAATTTCAGGTCCGTTTTTCACACTTTCAGTACCGTGTGTCAGAATTGAATAAGTCCATGAAGTCAGAATTGAATAAATACAAAAAGAAGATTTATCAGTACCTTGTTAGGTCCCTTGGGGAAGAATTTGAATTCCTTATGCGAACCTTTCAGTGGGTTATGTCAGAAATTCAGTACTTGCTGTTAATAAACTTGAGGAGAAACACGGGTCGGTTCGTGAATATTTTCTTATTTGTTACCTGTGCCTACTATTTAGGCAGACTCCCTTTATTCATTTTTCCACATCCACTGACAAGCGTCCAAGCCGCAATACTGCAACCAAATTGGAAAGCCAGACAAGGCCGAGAAGCTGACACTTACTGGGAGGACGAGGAAGAGGAAAAGGAAGAGGACGAGGAAGAGGAAAAGAAAGAGGAGATTGCACGAAAAAAAGTGCTATTCAAAGAAGAAATTCCTTCACGGCCTTGGGGAGTGGATCTGGATGAAGAAAAAGATCAAAAAGTACCCGTAGTGGTGGAAGGCATTTTAGCGGCCGATTTTGTTCAGTTTCAATGGACTCGTCCAGTACGATACATAGGCAATGAACACTTTTTTGCGGCTGTAAGAAACGAAGTTTCACAATATTTTTTTGATACATGCCGAAGTGATGGAAAAAAAAGAATATCTTTTACAGATCCTCCTAGTGTTTCTCGTTTTAAGGAACTGACGAAAGGGATGATATCTTCGTCCACAGTAGAAAGACTCTCCTTTGATAAACTAGACAAAGATTGGCTTTATAAGAACAAACAAAGACAAAACAACTTAAATAACGAGTTTATAAAGAGAATTGAGGCTCTAGACACGGGATTTCTTTTTCTAGATATACTCGACAAAAGGACTCGGGTTTGTATTGAGAAAATAAATGAAACCTGCCTCTGCCTACCAAAAAGGTATGATCCTTTGTTGAATGGGCCCGCCCGTGGAAGAATCAAAAAGTTTAGCAAAGTAATCGAGGATCCCGAAGAAAAGGCGAAAAGCGAAGAAAAGGAGAAAAGCGAAGAAAAGGCGAAAAGCGAAGAAAAGGAGAAAAGCGAAGAAAAGGCGAAAAGCGAAGAAAAGGAGAAAAGCGAAGAAAAGGAGAAAAGCGAAGAAAAGGAGAAAAGCGAAGAAAAGGCACCGAAAAGCAAAGAACAGGAGAAAAGGGAAGAAGAGAAACGAAAACGCGAAGAAGAAGAAGCACGTCTACGCGAAGAAGCACGTCTACGCGAAGAAAGGGCACTTCTTAAATTGGGTGAATTTCGTGAAAAAGTCTACAATGTAATTAAATCTAGTATATCTCGTGGAAGAAAAAAGAATGCAATGCAATCTCGTGGAAGAAAAAAGAATGCAATGCAATCTCGTGGAAGAAAAAAGAATGCAATGCAATCTCGTGGAAGAAAAAAGAATGCAATGCAATCTCGTGAAAAAGTCCAGAATGCAATGCAATCTCGTCGAAGAAAAAAAAATGGAACTAAAAAATCTCGTGAAAGAATCGACGATGGAACTAAAAAATCTCGTCGAAGAAAAAAAAATGGAACTAAAAAATCTCGTGAAAGAATCGACGATGAACCTACAGAATCTCAACTTAAGCAAATCCTTGCTCTAAATCAAATTCATGAGACCCTTTTGCCAGGTTTCCTTTTCGAGTCCCCAAAATTTGAAGAGAGAATGTTCGCGATACTAAAAAGTAAAACACTAAAACTAAGAGCAGAAGGAAAATTATATTATAATCCTTTGGCAAAATTTTTTTCTAAGCCTTGGGAAAAAGGGGGGGGAAGCATTGATTGGAACCAGCGAAAACTAAAAAAGCTACAGCAAAAAAAGACTTATAAAATCGGACAATCTGTGGGACGAGCGCAAATCGAAAAATGCGTCCCTCGCTGGTCATACGTATTACTCCGCGAGGTCCCATACGACCTGGGCGAACCCTTTCTGACCAAGCGGGGAGATGATGATTGCTTTGATATTATATCAGCAAAATGCAAATATGAAATTATTTTGAATAAGGAGACTCAAAGGTCACTTATCCAACTTCTTGAGAAAGATAGTAAGAAGATTGATCCGCAGATTGCTAAAGAGATTAATGAGAAGGTTAGGAAGGATTTGATCAAGAGTGGGGGAGACCCTTATAGTATTGAATTTGAGAAAAGCCTTGCTCATGTTCACGCTGGCAGCCGCCTGAGCGATATCGAGGGGGAAAACATCATTAAGGACGCGTGGAGGGGCTCCTTGAAAGCGGTGCGAAAACAATTTTGGCAGCAGGATAACATCAAAGGTGTTGCGGTCCCCCTAAGGCGTAAAAACGGAGTTGTTGTAAGACAGATTGAAATGTTTCCGCATTCCCCTCTTTTTTTGGGCTTCTTAAAAAGTAGACTGTCTAGTTCTTTTAGGGTACTGAAACCCCTTGTTTTGAAAATGCAAAATTTGATGCATAGAATCAAAAAAGGGGACCTTTTCACTCTAATCAAAAAAGGGGGCCTTTTCACTCTTAAGGGACCTAAGAAAGAACAGACAAAAACAAAAAGAAAGACAAAAAGAAAGACAAAAAGGAAGATAGACGAAAAAAAAAGCAAAGCATTGAAAGAACGGAAAAAATTCAAAAGAATCAAAAAAGAGAAAATCGAACTAGACCCCGAAGAAGAGCTGTACCGGATGGATGGAATAGATGCCTGGGATGAGCTTTATTATGGGCTAGGAGTAAGAGCTATCATATTAATTTATAACTCCTATTTTAGAAAATATATTGCATTGCCTTTAGCGATAATAGCTAAAAATATTGGTCGTATCTTATTGTTGCAGCAGCCCGAGTGGGCTGAGGATAGAAAGGACTGGGAAAAGGAGACTCATCTTTTATGCAACGATGACGGTTTTGCTATAGGCGTCATATCCATCAAGAACTTGCCGGAGGAGTGGTGGGAATACGGTCTTCAGGTCAAAGTTTTATGGCCTTTAGAGTTGAAACCTTGGCACACAGCGGATGATAGACAAAGGATAACCAACGATTATGCTTTTATAAGGTCTTTCTTGGGACTAGCTGACTATCCTTGGGGTCCTATCCGACCCAACCATTCCTTTTCCATTTTTTGGGGGCCCATTTTGAAAGAACTAGGCAAAAAAAGTCAAAGATTAGCAGCAGAAAAATTGGAAGGGAGCGTCTTTCGCCTTATAAGAAGCGTTTTCAACCAAAAAATAAAGCAAAATTTTGTTAGAGTTCTAGGAAACTCAAAAGAAAGCATAAAACGGCTTAAAGAAAGCATAAAACGGCTTAAAGAAAGGGTTCTAGTTCTAAAAAGCACAATTTTGAAAATACTCAAAAAAAATACAAGATTGAAAGGGAGAGGAGGAGATGAATCGAGTGAAACTCAAAAAGAAAAAGATTCTATAATCAGCAATGAGAGAATTAATGAATCATTTAGTCAAATTCGATCTAGAGCTTCTACAAATTCAGAAGAAAAAATACAAAATCTGATTAATAGAACAAGCACAATCAAAAATCAAATAGAACGAATTACAAAAGAAAAAAAAAAAGTAACTCCAGGACTAAATAATAGTCCTAACAACAAAAAGCAAAATAATAATGTAGAATCACCAAAAAATATTTGGAAAATTGTAAAAAGAAGAAATGTTCGATTAATAAGTAAATGGAATTATTTTCAAAAAATTTTCATTGAAAAAATATACAAAATATACCTAGATATCTTTCTATGTATCATTAAGATTCCTAGAATCAATTTAACAAAAAAATTTTTTGAGAAAGACATTTCCAATACTGAAACAAATCAAAAAATAATTACCTTTAGTTCGACTATAAAAAATATAAATAAGCGGAAGTCACAGATTGTTCCGAAATTTGCTTCCTTGCCAAATTTATCTTCCCTGTCACAAGCATATGTATTTTACAAATTATCACAAACCCTAGTTAGTGATAAGTTAAGATCTGTTCTTCAATATCGCGGAACGTCTTTTTTTCTTAAGACTGCAATTAAGGATTCTTTTGAAAGACAGGGAATATTTCATTCCGAATTAAAGCATAAGAAACTTCGAAATTTTGGAACGAATCCATGGAAAAACTGGTTAAGAGGTCAGTCTCAATACAATTTATCTAAGGTTCATTGGGAGCGAGTAGGCGCACAAACCTGGCGAAATAAAGTCAACCGACGCCATACGCCTCAAAATAACGATTTAAATAAAGGAGATTCATATGAAAAAGACCCATTACTTCATTCCAAAAAACAAGATGATTCTGAAGTATATTCATTAGTAAGAAATCAAAAAACTAAGTTTAAGAAAAACTATAAATATGATCTTTTAGCATATAAATACATTTCTTCTGAAACTAAGAAGGACTCCTCTATTTCGAAATTGCCATTACAAGTAAATAAGAGCCAAGAGATCGACTTATTTGATATACCAGAGGAGATTGTTTTCAAGACTTATTTCAAGGATTGTATACTAGACAAGAAGTTTCTAGACAAGATTTATCGAGACAATACTTATCTAGACAATTATCTAGACAATACTTATGTAGACAAGGATTATCACAAGGATTATCTAGACAAGAGTTTTCTAGACAAGGTTTATTTCAAGGATTCTCTAGACCAGCTTTATCTAGAAACGGATTATTACAAGGATTATCTAGACGAGGTTTATCTAGACAAGAATTCTCTAGACAATTATCTAGACAAGGTTTATATGTCTCTGAAAAAAATGCGAAAGAAAAAACCTGAAAGAAAATATATGGACTTTGATTGGAAGTTTTTCGAAAAATATCTAGTCCATTTGGAGGCCGGGAAAAAGATCGACCCTAACCATAATACAAATACTAAGATTGAGACTAAGAATTCGAAAATAATTGAGAATGAAAATTCGAAAATAATTGAGAATGAGAATTCTGAAATAATTGAGAATGAGAATTCTGAAATAATTGAGAATGAGAATTCTGAAATAATTGAGGATGAGAATTCTGAAATAATTGAGAATGAGAATAGAGGTCTTATTTATGATATCGTTCCAAAAATGCTCTTGGATCCAGAAATCGAAAAGGATCCAGAACTCAAAGAAGATCCAGAACTCAAAGAAGATCCAGAAATCAAAGAAGACAAAAAAAGCTTTTTTAATTGGATGGGAATGAATGAAGAAATCTTAAAGGCACCCAGAGCGAATTCGAATGAGGAAGATTCGAATCAGGAAGATTGGTTCTTCCCAGAATTTCTGCTACGTAAGAGGACATATCAAATGAACCCGTGGCTTAGACCTATGAAGTTACTTCTTTTAAATTTCAAAGGAAAAGAAGAAGAAGAAGAAGAAGAAGAAGAAGAAGAAGAAGTTAGTCAAGGAAAAGAAAGTGTTAGTCAAGGAAAAGAAAGTGTTAGTCAAGGAAAAGAAAGTGTTAGTCAAGGAAAAGCAACTAAAGGAAAAGCAACTAAAGGAAAAGCAACTAAAGGAAAAGCAACTAAAGGAAAAGCAACTAAAGGAAAAGCAACTAAAGGAAAAGCAACTAAAGGAAAAGCAACTAAAGGAAAAGAAAATGTTAGTCAAAACATCGAAGACATCGACATCGAAGACATCCAAGAAGTTATTAGAGAAGATTATGAAAACGGGTTCAGTGAAAAAAAAACACAATACCAGAGTGACTCGCCGAGGCTAGTAAATTTCACTGACCTTGAAGCGAAGTATTTGAGTTTTAGCATGCACACCGAGCGGCTATTTGAGGAGGATATGCTCGAGCGGCTGAGCTTACTGCAGATGGTGGGTAACACAAAAGGGAGTTTACAAAGTAAACGAAGACTTTTAGCCTATTTGAAAATGGGAGATGTGCCGATAGAAAGACTTATCAGTCATTATTCGGACGATGCTACTTTCTTTAACTGGGCGGAATTTGGTTTGATGAAGTTCCAACCCCTATTAACTTCGTCTATAAAAGATCTGGAAGAATTTCTTATGTATCAAGCCATAGGTATTTCATTAGTTCATAAGAGTAAGCAACAAACTAATCAAAGATACGGAAAACAAAAAGATGTTGATAAGGATCATTTTGATTTGCTTGTTCCTGAAATGATTTTATCGTCTAGACGGCGTAGAGAATTGAGAATTCTCAATTCTTTAAATTTCAATTTCAAGAATAGGAATGGTGTGGATAGAAATCCAGTATTTTGCAAGGAGAACAACAGAAAAAGCTGGGGTCAATTTTTGGATGAAAGTAAACACCTTGATAGAGAGAAAAATGAATTAATTAAACTCAAGTTCTTTCTTTGGCCTAATTTTCGATTAGAAGATTTAGCTTGTATGAATCGCTATTGGTTTGATACCAATAATGGCAGCCGTTTCAGTATGTTAAGGATCTATATGTATCCCCGATTCAAAATTCGGTGATGGTACATTTTTCCCATATATTCTGTACCATATATGTTATATGCAAGCAACCAGATGCACATTTGCCCTGTCTTACATCATAGGATACTGTGATACTAAGTTAATGACAAATTAATTAGATCTAGAAATAAATCAATAGAATCTTCGTACTAAAAAACTATTCGCTTTTGTGAGTGTAAAAATGTACCATCCTTTTGAATCACTATCCGAATCAAATTCAAAATTGCTTAATTGATAAACTCAGTCAAAATACTGCCAGAAATTCCGATTGTTGTGTATACTACAATCGGAATTTCTGGCAGTATTCTTACGGATCAATAAAATTCATATCTGTCAAAAGGGGAGGGAAAAATTCTTTTATGGTAAAAAATTCATTCATTTCAATTATTTCGCAAGAGGAAAACAAAGAAAACAGAGGGTCTGTTGAATTTCAAGTAGTCAGTTTCACCAATAAGATACAGAGACTTACTTCACATTTGCAATTGCACAAAAAAGACTATTTATCTGAGAGAGGTCTGCGTAAAATTCTGGGAAAACGTCAACGGCTGCTGGCTTATTTGTCAAAAAAAACGAGAGTACATTATAAAGAATTCAAAGAATTAATCGACCAGTTGGAGAAAAAAAAAACGAGAGTACATTATAAAGAATTCAAAGAATTAATCGACCAGTTGGAGAAAAAAACTCGTTAATTTGAAGAGTCATTTTGACTTTGATTCGCTTAAATTTTGATGAACTTCTTTTCGCTTTCAGCAATTCATGGAAGAATGAATCAGGAAAAAAC